GTGGAAACTTCGGAAAGTGCTTTCTAAACATATGTATAAAAAGAACAGATTTCCTTTAGCTCCTCCATGCCTACTATAACTAGTTATTTCGGTTTTTTACTAGCGGCTTTAACTCTAACCTCGGCTCTATTTATTGGTCTGAGTAAGATAGGACTTATTTGAAATTAATTGAATGAATAATTCATAAAAAGAAATCCTTCTGTGGTATTCCATATATTTGGTAGTTCCTTACCGTGTTAATTACCAATTATTGGGAATTGAGATTCCTAAGCAATACGAATTAATAGTAATATTTCGGGATAGATATTACCTCCCCTTTTCCCTTTTCAAATAAATTAAATTGAAATGATTGAAGTTTTTCTATTTGGAATTGTCTTAGGTCTAATTCCTATTACTTTGGCTGGATTATTCGTAACCGCATATTTACAATACAGGCGTGGTGATCAGTTGGACCTTTGATTAATATTAATTCACATCTCTTTTTTTAACTGACCTCCTCCCTTCTTTAATTTCATTTTTTTTTGGGGGGGGGTCAAAGGTCAAATTCAGATTGCTGTATTTCAGTTCAGTGGAATTTTCGATCTAACAAGACAAGAGCAGAATCACGCTCTGTAGGATTTGAACCTACGACATTGGGTTTTGGAGACCCACGTTCTACCGAACTGAACTAAGAGCGCTTTCTTACCACAACGGAAAAGACTGTAAAGAAGGGGATTCTTTTTTTTATATAGTATAGAACCCCCCAAAAAAATTCAACCCCAATAAATACTTCTTGCATATGTATACTATCATAAAATTGAAAATTATGTATTATGTATGTCCAAATTGAATCGCTCTAAAATGTATCTCTGGTTACTGCTTCGAGGAGCAATAATAGGTAGGGATGACAGGATTTGAACCCGTGACATTTTGTACCCAAAACAAACGCGCTACCAAGCTGCGCTACATCCCTTTCAACTGGTCTACAGTATCATTGTAGAAAATCCCCGTCTTGTTTTCCACATCCTTATTTTATTTCCATTTCCTTCCTTTCTATGCAAAATGTATCTTGCCATTTCTTCCTCTTGGTCTCATATCATATAACATATAATAATAAATTAATATTTTTCTCGGGAATTCTCAGGCGCAAAGGGACCCGTTTTTTTGCTTTAAGAAAAAGAAAATCTTCTCTACCGAATCATTGCACATGTCAAGTTGAATTGGGGATTCCACACACAAATACAAGTGGTCTTTAACTACATATACATCTCTTACCATAATGTATTACAATATGGAATATAAAAAAAAGAAGGAGGATTCTCAATGCGAGATTTTAAAACATATCTTTCCGTGGCACCGGTACTAAGTACTCTCTGGTTCGGGTCTTTAGCGGGTTTATTGATAGAAATCAATCGTTTCTTCCCAGATGCGTTGACATTTCCTTTTTTTTCATTCTAGTTATTGATATGGAAAGGGGTGAAGAAGATTAGAAATAGAGTCAAATATTTGTGACTAATCCCTCTTTCCCGTCTTTTTTTTTTTCGAATTAGATAGATTGAATACGGGGGTAAAGAGAAAGAAAAAAGTGGATTCAACCTCAGTTAAATTCGGGTTAAGGCTCCAATTAAATTAAGAATCAAATTAATAATAGAGTTAAAAGAAAACAAAAGGGAAATGTGACTAGAATAAGAGTATCATGCAATACAAGATACTTAAATGAAATACTGTACTGCGATTAGAAATCGCTTTCGAAATTGTTGTATTACTTATTATTTACTATATTAATTGCAACAAAATCTTTATTTCATAATTTGATTTTGAGTTGTTAGCCACTTCTATTTTTTCGTCCCTTTTCCTTTCTTCTTATTTGCGTCGGATCGGAAAATAGAAACGTTGGGTGAATCAAAAACCCAAAGGAGGTTCATGGCCAAGGGTAAAGACGTTCGAGTAAGGGTTATTTTGGAATGTACCGGTTGTGTTCGAAACGGTGTTAATAAGGAATCAACGGGTATTTCCAGATATATTACTCAAAAGAATCGACACAATACACCTAGTCGATTGGAATTGAGAAAATTCTGTCCGTATTGTTTCAAACATACAATTCATGGGGAGATAAAGAAATAGATATAGATCGAACCGAGTGCTTGGGTGTCACCCTTTCAAGGAACATGAAAAAAATTTAGATATATATTTCTATTATTTCATATATTGAAATAAAAACAACTAAATAAATATAGACAAACCCAATCCTATGAATTTCTTCTATAATTTTTTTTTTGATTTGATCGAAATAGTATTTTAGGGATAAGGAATAAACAAATTATGGATAAATCCAAGCGACTCTTTCTTAAATCCAAGCGATCTTTTCGTAGGCGTTTGCCCCCGATCCAATCGGGGGATCGAATTGATTATAGAAACATGAGTTTAATTAGTCGATTTATTAGTGAACAAGGAAAAATATTATCTAGACGGGTGAATAGATTAACCTTAAAAGAACAACGATTAATTACTATTGCTATAAAACAAGCTCGTATTTTATCTTCGTTACCTTTTCTTAATAATGAGAAACAATTTGAAAGAAGGGAGTCAACCACCAGAACTCCTGGTTTTAGGAACAGAAAAAAATAGGCTTACTTTTCAATTGAATCAAAATTCTAATCCGAACTCAAAAACAGATGGACGTTTTGTTCAAAAAATCCGAGAATCATTCGTGTCGTAAGAAAAAAAAGAATCGGGTAAGAGGAATAAATTTTTTTATCGGGCGTGTTCGCTCATTTTGACGACTTTATCATATTATCAGATTTTATCATACTAATTTCTACTCTACCTTCCCGGAGTTCATTCTCCAGAGAATTCCATTTCAAAAAGTTTGGCGGATTCCTTCCAATCCCCTTATTTTATGATCTCGTTGGAAATCATATAAAGACAATTCCTATTTGATATAGCCATTTGTGCAAGGATTTTACGATTAAGAAGCAACTGCCCCTTATACAGATTGTGTATTAATCTACTATAAATATAGGATGCCCCCGCCCCGCGAATTACTGCATTTATTCGAGTGATCCACAAACGACGAAAATCCCTTTTTTTCCTATCTCTATCACGATGCGCCGAAACCAAAGCTCTTATTTTCTGTTGAATAATTGTTCGAGTAAGTCTTGAATGAGCCCCGCGAAAACTTGATGCAAATAAACGCATTTTTGTTCTACGTCTTCGAGCTATATATCCTCGTCTAATTCTGGTCATTGAGTAAATGAAACTTTAATGAATAACTAATTGATTTCCTTTCTTTCAGTTATTCTTTTCCCCCTTCCTGGTCTATTAATAACAAAACGGATTCTTCCAATTTATAAAATAAAAATTCCAATGGCTTTTGCTACTATAACCTTCCCTACCACGCTTTTTTCCTTTTTTCTAGGCATTGGAAAAATAAAAATAGAAATAGCTAAAGAAATTGTGGGTTCCATCGTCTCTATGGTTACTTCTTAAACGGTGAGGTCTTCTCTATACACCGGAGCCCTTTCCTTCATTTTATTGGTAACTTGTACAGTTACCACTCTTTGGCTCTACCCATGAATTTTCCAGTAATGGGTCTTTCATAATGAGATATACCTTATACAGTAACGGTATTTAATTATGAAGATTGGTTGGGTAGCTGACCTTGTGAGTCCGTTCTTCTAAACATAATATTTCTACTTTTTTAAATAGGATTTCCCCCGCTTAATGGGTAACTATTTGTTACCAATGGGGAATTCTTTCTCATCTTAAATTGAAAATTCAGGTGATTTAATTTGCACCAATTGAAACCATAAATTTCATACACAATAGAAAGATATGATAGATCCATCTTTTTTAGATCGTGAATGGAGTTCTTCCATTCTATCCGATTCACCGGTACTGATCATTGATACTGGAAAAATTGTTTTTTCTTTTGTTTTGTCTCAGCCCATGATTTAAACGAGTCGCACATACACCCTCGTACATGTTCCTCGACGCTGAGGGCATCCCCCAAGAGCGGGGGATTTCGTGACGTTTCTGATTGGCTGTCTTGGGTTTCTAATAAGTTGTTTAATAGTTGGCATGCTGAATTATACATTATGGGCTGGTTTAGATTGATCCTAACCGGATGATTATGAATTTATTCGATTTCAATATATTAATAGAATATTAAACCCTTAATTAAGTAATTAAGAAGTAAGAAGATAAAATCTTAAATCGTATATTTGCACGAAATCACTGCTATTTTTTATCCAACCGCTACAAAATCAACAATTCCATGAGCTTGGGCTTCTGTTGCTGACATAAAAGTATCCCTTTCCATGTCTTCGGATACAGCCCATAAGGGCTTGCCTGTTCTTTGTACATAAACCCTTGTAAGGATTTCGCGCAGTTTCAGTAGTTCTTCCGCTTCCAGGATAAGTTCGGACGTTTGTGCCTCATAAAAACTGGCAGCAGGTTGATGGATCATTACCCTGATCATATAATATAACACAATCAAAGGTTCCTGTATCTCGCACGAGGAGGCAAGGCGAAGAGATAAAGAATAAAATAAGAAAAAGATAGAAAACCGTACGGGCATTTTTTTCACATTGCATACGGCTCCACAATGGAATTTTTTTACCTTTCATCGAAGAAAGAGAAAATGTGGGATCTATTATACCCAGATCGGTAAATGATCCAATTACCACCCTTCTTTTTTTTTCGGAGGAGTTCAAAAATACTATGATGGCCCCGTTGCTTTAATATATTTATTTCGTCTGTGATTCAGCAATCCCAAAGTTTCTTTTTTTTTCGTACTCTTTCATAACATAAATGTTGTTAATAACCTGCCGGTGTGAAAAAAGTTTGTGACGCTGAAATCGACCTACGATAGGTAAGATAAAATCGGAAATACCCTTCCTTTATCTCATACTACTCTTTCGATACATAATCTAATATTTTGAAAAACAATAAAAAATTTGCATATCGAATTCGAAGTGCCATGCTAATATTACTTAATATTAATAATTCATATGGCGAAGGCATAGTCTTCTTTTTTCTCTTAAATAAAAAACCCATTGGCGCCAAGCGTGAGGGAATGCTAGACGTTTGGTAATTGCTCCTCCGACCAGGATAAAAGACCCCATTGAGGCGGCTAATCCCATGCATATTGTCTGTATATCTGGTCGCACAAATTGCATAGTATCGTAAATGGCTATTCCAGGTATTACCCATCCGCCGGGAGAGTTTATAAGCAAATACAGATCCTTGGTATCACTCTCCGAACTGAGATATACAAAAAGACCAATAAGTTGATTCGAAACATTGCTATCAATCGCTTGGCCTAAAAAAATTAATCTTTCTCGATAAAGTCGGTTGATTCGGATAAAATTGTATCCCTTAGGAGCCGTACGGGCACCTTTTGATACATACGGTTCAACAAAACTAAAACTTGCGAAAAAAAAAAATCAATGTGTAGCTTCCAGCCCTCTTTCTTTTCTTTTTTTATAGCGGACTCCTTCTAATGAAGGAAGGGGCTTCTCTTTCATTTTTGAAGAACGATGCGTTTGGCCGGTTTTCCTAAAATATTAGAATATAAAAAACAGTTTTATCGCACTAACTTTTCATTGATGTATTTTTTCATCGAGATCAAATCCAAAAATCACGATGCCATTTTCTTGTTCCTGAATGGGCTTCTTCCATTTTTTTAGGTTTATGCTCTACTCCGAGTAAGGATCCGCCCGATTTTGATTTGCACATATAGGACAAATGACCCCAATACCACGTCTTTGTTTTTTTTTTTTTTTCATTTTTTCTCAATTTTGCAATTTATTTCTTTTATGTCTTCCGCCAAATATTCGACGTATCCATTATATTTATTATTCGATTGATTAACTGTTTGGGATCAGTGCTATTTAATAATTTCTTTCTAAATAGAATTTTTTATGATATCTATAAGTCCTAATAATAGATATATTACCAATTGGGTTTTTCTAAACGGAGCCTGGATACTTAATTTTATTGGTCCAGCCAAGTCGACCATAAATTATTTGAATTGCTAATATTAATCTGGATACCTCTTCACAAAACGGATCTAATTGCATTTCATTGCACTTCACGTTACAAATTTTTGATGATTCAATCGCTTTTTTTGGGGGCGAAAGAGAGGATATCTCGATCGGGGGAGAGAATGGGGAAATCCCATATGACCCAATATATCTGACAGGGCGCACTATATGTCAATCCAAGTTGGATTTCGCTCTCCGGGAGTTCGAAAAGGAACTTTTGGAACACCAATAGGCATAAACTGAAAGAAAAAAGAATTAAGTACTCTATTTCACTTTGATGTGGAAACGTAATAATGGTTTTATTATTTTAATAATTTAATAATATTTAATAATATTAGCTTTATCGTCATATTTTCTACATAGATAGAATAAGTTCATAAAATAAAGGAAAACAAAGAAAATTTTTACGAATAGGTACTTTGAATGATGACTAAATATGGATGCATGCGCTCTTCGAAAAGGGAATAAACCCCCATTGCGTATTGGTACTTATCGAGTATAGAATAGATCTGCTTCTCTTTTTTCCTATGAACCAAGTTGTTCCATTTTTACTAAAAGAATAGAACAAATAGTAACCCTTTTTCCGAGATAATCCACTGAAAAAAAAGGGGGTCCATAGCATAGTTTTTTCAATGCAATAAAGTTACATAGTGTCTATTTTTTGTTGATAAAGGGGTATTACCATGGGTTTGCCTTGGTATCGTGTTCATACTGTCGTATTGAATGATCCCGGTCGTTTGCTTTCTGTTCATATAATGCATACAGCTCTGGTTGCTGGTTGGGCCGGTTCAATGGCTCTATATGAATTAGCAGTTTTTGATCCCTCCGACCCTGTTCTCGATCCAATGTGGAGACAAGGTATGTTCGTTATACCCTTCATGACTCGTTTAGGAATAACCAATTCATGGGGCGGTTGGAGTATTACAGGAGGGACGATAACGAATCCGGGGGTTTGGAGTTACGAAGGTGTAGCCGGGGCGCATATTGTGTTCTCTGGCTTGTGCTTCTTGGCAGCTATCTGGCATTGGGTGTATTGGGATCTAGAAATATTTGGTGATGAACGCACAGGAAAACCTTCTTTGGATTTGCCTAAGATCTTTGGAATTCATTTATTTCTCTCAGGAGTGGCTTGCTTTGGCTTTGGCGCATTTCATGTAACAGGATTGTATGGTCCTGGAATATGGGTGTCCGACCCATATGGACTAACTGGAAAGGTACAATCCGTAAATCCCGCGTGGGGTGTGGAAGGTTTTGATCCCTTTGTTCCAGGAGGAATAGCCTCTCATCATATTGCAGCAGGGACATTGGGCATATTAGCAGGCTTATTCCATCTTAGTGTCCGCCCGCCCCAACGTCTATATAAAGGATTACGTATGGGCAATATTGAAACCGTTCTTTCCAGCAGTATCGCTGCTGTCTTTTTTGCAGCTTTTGTTGTTGCTGGAACTATGTGGTATGGTTCAGCAACTACTCCTATCGAATTATTCGGTCCCACCCGTTATCAATGGGATCAGGGATACTTTCAGCAAGAAATATATCGAAGAGTTAGCGCTGGACTAGCCGAAAATCAAAGTTTATCAGAGGCTTGGTCTAAAATTCCTGAAAAATTAACTTTTTATGATTACATCGGAAATAATCCAGCGAAAGGGGGATTATTCAGAGCGGGTTCAATGGATAACGGAGATGGAATAGCTGTCGGGTGGTTAGGACATCCTATCTTTAGAGATAAAGAAGGGCGTGAACTTTTTGTACGTCGCATGCCTACTTTTTTTGAAACATTTCCAGTTGTTTTGGTAGACGGAGATGGAATTGTTAGAGCCGATGTTCCCTTTAGAAGGGCAGAATCGAAGTATAGTGTCGAACAAGTAGGCGTAACCGTTGAGTTCTATGGTGGCGAACTGAACGGAGTGAGTTATAGTGATCCTGCGACTGTGAAAAAATATGCTAGACGTGCCCAATTGGGTGAAATTTTTGAATTAGATCGTGCTACTTTGAAATCCGATGGTGTTTTTCGTAGCAGTCCAAGAGGTTGGTTTACTTTTGGGCATGCTTCCTTTGCTCTGCTCTTTTTCTTCGGGCACATTTGGCATGGTGCTAGAACCTTATTCAGAGATGTTTTTGCTGGTATTGACCCAGATTTGGATGCTCAAGTGGAATTTGGAGCATTCCAAAAACTTGGAGATCCAACTACAAGAAGACAAGTAGTCTGATGCAGCATTGCTCTGTTATTTTTCGCTTCTCACCTCTATTTTCTCTTTGTGATTTTACATAGGATACTGAAAAAGTCTGGATTTAAATCTCCGCCCTTTCGCCTTTTCTTTGATTTTTTTTCTTTAATCGGGGAGATGATCCCCAATAAACAGGTATGGAAGCTATAATTGTAAACCGCGATCAAATTTATGGAAGCATTGGTTTATACATTCCTCTTAGTCTCGACTCTAGGGATCATTTTTTTCGCTATCTTTTTTCGCGAACCACCTAAAGTTCCAACTAAAAAATGAAATGATTTTTCATTATCTGAATTGAAGTAATGAGCCTCCCAACATTGGGAGGCTCATTACTTCAACTAGTCCCCGTGCTCTTCGAACGGGTCTCTTAGTTGTTGAGAGGGTTGCCCAAAAGCAGTATATAAGGCGTACCCAGTAAAACTTACAAGTAATCCAGATATAGAGATGGCGACTAGGGTTGCTGTTTCCATTATTATATAATTTCAAGACCACAATGGATCTATGATAAGATTGTTTATTTACAACGGAATGGTATACAAAGTCAACAGATCTCAATGAATACAAAATAGGATTTATGGCTGCACAAACTGTTGAGGGTAGTTCTAGATCTGGTCCAAGACGGACGTCTGTAGGGGCTTTATTGAAACCATTGAATTCGGAATATGGTAAAGTAGCTCCTGGATGGGGAACTACTCCTTTAATGGGTGTCGCAATGGCTCTATTTGCGGTATTCCTATCTATTATTTTGGAGATTTATAATTCTTCCGTTTTACTGGACGGAATTTCACTGAATTAGATTTATAAGAACCCTAGCTTTTAAATAAAAATACAAAAAACGATGCATTTAGGCCTCGGCTTTTTATTTTAGCTTATTCTTTTTTGGTAGTTCGACCGCGAAATTTTTGTGTTTCTGTATTTCCGGAATATGAGTGTGTGACTTGTTATAATTGATCCTATTGAGAGTACAGAGAGTGGGTCTGTCGTCTTGATAGAGATGGTTTTACCCCGTCGGATATTCATTCTAGTATCTGGAGCACGGAATATATGAAATATATCACGAAGTATTTGAACTATGATTCATACTTAATATTCAGACCTCGTGGCCGGATTCCTCAAATTTTTCCAAAGAAAAAGTTTTCAATTGAAAGAGTTTTCTTCTTTCAAATTCCCGTTTGTTCTTTGATTTTGCTCAAAGAACAAACTTTTCTTTCTAGTTTTAGTCATTATATCGATTCTACTCGTTGAATAAATGATGATCCAATGGTTCTTACTCAGGGAATCCTTGACTTAGCTTGAAGGTTTTATTGAATCATCGTGGTTCTAGTATGAATTTAAGGTTTCAATTGATTCCTAGGGTCTTAACAAGAAAATTCCTATCAATAATAAAGAAAACAAAAGGAAAGCTACATTCCATACAAATTAAAATAACAGATGAAAGAAAAAAATAGGGAAATAGAAGATTCAAGAGGCCTGGAACGATCAACAGAAAGACAAGTGAGCCTACTTGATTTTTTGACATTCTAATTATAACAAAAAAAAAAAAAGAGCTTTCTTACTTTTACTCTTTCGTATTTTTAGCGAAAATTGAATCATAAGAAGTTTCCAATTTTGTATTCCATACCTCTTTTAACCTGTTTTTTGTTTGAGCTGTACGAGATGAAATTCTCATATACGGTTCTCAGAGGGGGAGTCCCCTTGGTTTACCTATCTCAATAAAGTCTACGATTGGTTCGAAGAGCGTCTCGA